AGTTGACATTCATCAAAAGGATCTAATGAATTATGAGTTCAATAGATCCTGTTTAGCAGAAAGACGGATATTCCTTGCTCATTATCAGACAATCACTTATTCACAAACCTCGTGTGGGGCTAATAGTTTTCATTCCCCATCTCCTCATGGAAAACCCTTTTCGCTCCGCTTAGCCCTATCCCCTTCTAGAGGTATTTTAGTGATAGGTTCTATAGGAACTGGACGATCCTGTTTGGTCAAATACCTAGCGACAAACTCCTATGTTCCTTTCATTACGGTATTTCCGAACAAGTTCCTGGATGACAAGCCTAAAGGTTATCTTATTGATGATATCGATATTGATGATAGTGACGATATCGATATTGATGATAGTGACGATATTGATGATAGTGATGATGACCTTGATATTGATATGGAGCTGCTAACTATGTATATGACGCCGAAAATAGACCGATTTGATATCACCCTTCAATTCGAATTAGCAAAAGCAATGTCTCCTTGCATAATATGGATTCCAAACATTCATGATCTGCATGTGAATGAGTCGAATTACTTATCCCTCGGTCTATTAGAGAACTATCTCTCCAGGGATTGTGAAAGATGTTCCACTGGAAAGATTCTTGTTATTGCTTCGACTCATATTCCCCAAAAAGTGGATCCCGCTCTAATAGCTCCGAAGAAATTCAATACATGCATTAAGATACGAAGGCTTCTTCTTCCACAACAACGAAAGCACTTTTTCATTCTTTCATATACTAGGGGATTTCACTTGGAAAAGAAGATGTTCCATACTAACGGATTCGGGTCCATAACCATGGGTTCCAATGCGCGAGATCTTGTAGCACTTATCAATGAGGCCCTATCAATTAGTATTACACAGAAGAAATCCATTATAGAAACTAATACAATTAGATCAGCTCTTCATAGAAAAACTTGGGATTTTCGATCCCAGATAAGATCGGTTCAGGATCATGGGATCCTTTTCTATCAGATAGGAAGGGCTGTTACACAAAATGTACTTCTAAGTAATTGCCCCATAGATCCTATATCTATCTATATGAAGAAGAAATCATGTAAGGGAGGGGATTCTTATTTGTACAAATGGTACTTCGAACTTGGAACGAGCATGAAGAAATTCACGATACTTCTTTATCTTTTGAGTTGTTCTGCCGGATCGGTCGCTCAAGATCTTTGGTCTTCATCCAGACACGATGAAAAAGATTGGATCACTTCTTATGGATTCGTTGAGAATGATTCTGATCTAGTTCATGGCCTATTACTATTATTACTATTAGAAGTAGAAGGCGCTCTGGCGGGATCCTCACGGACAGAAAAATATTGCAGTCAGTTTGATAATAATCGAGTGACATTACTTCTTCGGTCCGAACCAAGGAATCAGTTAGATATGATGCAAAATGGATCTTGTTCTATCGTTGATCAGAGATTTCTATATGAAAAATACGAATCGGAGTTTGAAGAAGGGGAAGGGGCCCTTGATCCGCAACAGATAGAGGAGGATTTCTTCAATCACATAGTTTGGGCTCCTAGAATATGGCGCCCTTGTGGCAATCTATTTGATTGTATCGAAAGGTCCACGGAATTGGGATTTCCCTATTGGACTGGGTCATTTCGGGGCAAATGGATCATTTCTCATAAAGAGGATGAGCTTCAAGAGAATGATTCGGAGTTCTTGCAGAGTGGAACCATGCAGTACCAGACACGAGATAGATCTTCCAAAGAACAAGGCTTTTTTCGAACAAGCCAATTCATTTGGGACCCTGCGGATCCATTCTTTTCCCTATTCAAAGATCAGCCCTCTGTCTCTGTGTTTTCACGTCGAGAATTCTTTGCAGATGAAGAGATGTCAAAGGGGCTTATTGCTTCCCAAACAAACCCTCCTACATCTATATATAAACGCTGGTTCATCAAGAATACGCAAGAAAAGCACTTCGAATTGTTGATTCATCGCCAGAGATGGTTTAGAACCAATAGTTCATTATCTAATGGATCTTTCCGTTCTAATACTCTATCCGAGAGTTATCAGTATTTATCAAATCTGTTCCTATCTAACGGAACGCTATTGGATCAAATGACAAAGACATTGTTGAGAAAGAGATGGCTTTTCCCGGATGAAATGAAACATTTGATTCATGTAACAGGAGAAAGATTCCCCATTCCTTAGCCGTAAAGATATGTGCCCATGAAAAGGGGATGAAGTGGAACAGAATTGGCCGGATGGTAGAGTCGTGGAAACACTTGTTTCTTCCATCTTTTTGGCCTTAGCTCCATGGAACAATATGCTACTGCTGAAACATGGAAGAATTGAAATCTTAGATCACTATGTGTGGATGATATGAACTGCCTAAACAAGAATTCTTGAACGGCGAAAGAGCCTATTACTCGCTACATCAAACAATTTCTACTAATGAAACCATGTAAATCCATCGGAAAATACGCATGTCCGCTGAAATGGTTGTTGCTATCTGCTCCAATAACGAAT